TGTTAGTATCATTTCTTTGATACTTCCAAGGGGGTTTCCGCATATTTTGCTTGGGCTTAATCTTTTCTAATTATACTAGAAATCGTATAAGAACTTGTTATAATTGGATTTATTGGATTGTTTCATCAACGGTGTTGGGTCAGAATAACTTTTTGACTCTGCGCCAGTAATTCCCCTATTATTTATTAGTGAACAATAATTGAATAATTCCTTCATAGAGATAGAGGACATAATTCACATGGATATAGTAAATCTCGCTTGGGCTGCTTTAATGGTAGTCTTTACGTTTTCCCTTTCACTAGTAGTATGGGGAAGGAGTGGACTCTAGAAGTACTACTAATTGAGTTTAGGAACTAAACAGTATCACTTTTTTTTATAGATCGTTCGGCAAAGTTTTTTTTTATTTAAAATTTCACTATTTCAATTTAAAATTTTATTTTTAAATTGAAATAGAAATGAAAAATATCTTCATTTCGAAATTCTCTTGGATTTTAGTTGAGTAATGTATTCTATGAATAATAAATATATATGAAGAATACTCTTTCAATCAAAGAAATATTTCAATTATTTCCGTGTTCGTATTTTGAAAGTAAAAAAAGTAAAAGGAATACAAATGGTAGGAAATTTATTCCAACTGAATTCTTCATAAATTTTCTATTTCGATGAACTGACTCTTACCAAAGTTAGATATGGACCATGAGGAAGAACGTAACTTTTTTTTTTTTATTTTGTTTACCTCTTTACTGTTCAAAGATCAAAGAGAAAAAAATTCGGTTATTCCATTACGTGGATACACATTGGGAAACAACATAGTAGTTGTCCAACGAGATACTGCACATCCTAAAATATTGTCTTGGGCGAGTCACATATTGCGCCGCTTGTTTTAGTTTTACTATTTTAGAAATTTTATTTATGTTTTGCTTGTTTTATTGAACCCATATCATGGTTCAAACGTTAAAAGTCGACGAGTTTTACTAATCCTTTTCGAAATCCGAAGAAGTTCCCATGGATCATTTGTCAACTCCTCAATCAATGACTTCTTCGTCGGGAATGCTAACTAAAAGATTATTTTATTATACCCATCGAAGAAGTCATTGATTCTTTCGATCGGGATTCATATTGAAAATAATCAGAAATCTAGGAATTCTAATCGTAAAAGTAGCTTTCGATTATTTCAAATTAATTTAATTGAAATCAACACAAATTAAATACAAATAGATAAAGCAAAGAAATAGAATTGGGATACTATAGAATATACATTATCACTATATATATATTATATATACGTAATTAAATCGATTTCTATATATATAGAAAAGGAATATGACGATACTATTGTAGATTGATCTATATTAATCTATATTAAATTAACCCGCATTACAATACAACTTTATACACTACAATAACAATACTAGATAGTATGGTAGAAAGAAATATCTGAATCTTTCTACCATACTATTGTATCTCATAGAATACGACTGATTCTAGTCTGCCCATTTCATTTAAGACGCGAAATTTTTATCCTTTTCTTCTCTGCAATTATTGATAAGAAATAAAAAATCAAGTTTAATTCAAATTAATCACCTTGGCTGACTGTTTTTACGTATATTATAAGTAAAAAAGCAGTAGGAACTAGAATAAACAGTGCAGTAGCAATAAATGCGAGAATATTTACTTCCATAATCTCATTGTTTAATTTTTCTTTAATTCGCAATAACTCGGGAGTTAATCCCATAGAGATAATAAATCTTTCGCCTGTAAATTCAATGGGATGCATTACATCTCGATGATATCGAATCGGATCAATATCATGAATAACAATATCGGAGCTATCAAATCGATTCATCGTCAAGAATTGAATAGTATAACATAGGATGATCTTTTATCCATACTGAACTCAAAATTTGATTCCCGATACAATCAATAATTCCTTTATTTATTTATCATTCTTTTCCATTCTTTCTTTTCTATAACCTACCGCCCTCTTTGTACAATCATCTGATGAAGTATCATCTAACCGCCTTTCCACTTACCATTGGTTCGAAACAAACCCCAACAAACAATAGAAGCTCAATGAAAAAAAAGGAAGGAGCTAAGTTATAAACTCCTTTTTTTAATGATCCAATCTTCTTGGAAAACAAAAGAAGTATGATAAAGACGAGTACAAATTCCGGTATAAAAAAATCGAATATTCCATCAAATTAACTATTTTTTTATATATTTATATATAAATTTAAAAAGTTTGTTCTTTCAAGGAAAAACCCTTATAAAAAAAAAAATTCATTACCTCGCTAATAAAAAAGTGATCCTTGTTTGATCTTTATTTTTTGAATATCCTCTTTCATTGGATTAGTAATGGGACGCATATATCAAAAGCTCAATGCGAAATTTGAATGAGATAGATTATTTCAAATTAGTAAAATTTGAAATTGAGGTTACACAAAATAGGGCCCGAAAAGGATATACTTTTATTTTAATCTTAAAAAAAAAGTATTCTATACTATTCTATACACAGTAACTATGTTCAATTTTTTTTATATTGTACAAATTCCATTTATGTATGTACTCCCGGGAAACATACAATACTCTACTCTATTTCATATTTCACAGATCGGGAGTAATTGAAAAAGCCAGACCCAGTACAGTACGGTATCCCGTGGAATCCTGAATCTGATGCTAATAATATAATAATTGTACTAATCCACATATGCCTCTCTCCCATCAATCGAATCGGTACTAGTCGAAGAAATGGAAATTCCCCATTTGGTTGATGATAAATGTGAAACGAAAAAGAAAAAAAGAAGAGGGATCACTGTTGGGAATGAAATTATGTTATTTGGACTTCTTTTCACAAAAAATAGAGAGATGAATTGATATAGTTTTTTATTGGATTTGGATTCGTCGGGACTGACGGGGCTCGAACCCGCAGCTTCCGCCTTGACAGGGCGGTGCTCTGACCAATTGAACTACAATCCCAAGTAAATACCATAATAAAATAAAGTATACATATTTTTATGATTTCATTCTAACCCTTTCAATTTCGATTAGAAAGGGCGTGTTGTAACAGAGCTGCGAGTGTGATATATCGATACCCATATGTATATGTACTTTAGTGAGAGCAGCCGGTATTACTAGTAATCCTTTCGTTATTGCCAAATCAATTGGATAATCACTCGTTCAATCAAAAAAGTTTTTTTTTATTTACTCTTTTCCTTAAACTTTACTTTATAGTTACGGATCCTGATATGAATCTAGATCATTAGCAAGATCAGAATTTCTTGTAAAAAGAGAGTAAATAAATAGTGGTATAGATATATCATAAAATGGATTTCTTCCGTATTGGGATTGGGGGATCGGGCATTTCTGGAGAGCAACAAATGGGTTATATTATATCATTTCATGGCGGATCGGCAAATTATTGGGCCGAGCTGGATTTGAACCAGCGTAGACATATTGCCAACGAATTTACAGTCCGTCCCCATTAACCGCTCGGGCATCGACCCAGGAAGAATAAATTCCAGGCTTATTGATAATCCACGATCAACTTCCTTTCGTAGTACCCTACCCCCAGGGGAAGTCGAATCCCCGCTGCCTCCTTGAAAGAGAGATGTCCTGAACCGCTAGACGATGGGGGCAGACTTGCACGACCGCCATCATACTATGTTCATAGTATGAATAGTTTTTTAAAATTGTCAATATAATGGAATGGTATGACTCGATACGAAGGATCTTTCCGTCTTTCACGATTCTTTCTATACAATTTTTTTCGATAAAAGTTTGGTTCAAAGGCCACGCCGAATCTCTTTATCCGAATCTCTTTATCAATGATTCAATGAAATATCTTGGATCTATGTTAAATTAGTGGATACATGTATCACTCAAATGAATTTAGTTATGATGTCAATTAGGATAGTCTTGAAACAATTCATTGTATTGATATTTATCAAATCCAATATCAATAAACCGTTTTATTTTACCTATATTATATACTCTATATTAAATTATTTAAAAATTATATTAAATTATTTAATTTACTTTTACTGGATAAAGAAAATTTTTCATTCCTGAATGAACTCTTATACTTATTATAAGATATATCTATGTACATCTATTATAATAAGTATATATACTAAACTCATAGTGTCTTTATTCAGGAATTGGATCAAACAAGCCCTTTTAACTCAGTGGTAGAGTAACGCCATGGTAAGGCGTAAGTCATCGGTTCAAATCCGATAAGGGGCTTTGATTTTTTCATAAATCATAAAACTCCGGCAGTAGTATTTATATTTGAAGTGCGAATAAAGATATTGTTGATCTTTGTAATAAAGTAATAAAAAAAAAGTAACAAACCGTATAATTTAATATTTTAATATATAATCAAAATTATAACATTATAATTAATTATAGTATGGTTATAAATTTGCTATTTTAATAAATAAAATATATTATTAAATAAAATAAAATATATTATTAAATAAAAAATATATTATTAATTATTAAATAAATAATATAATTTATAATTATTATAAAATATAATTTATAATTATTATAAAATATAATTTATAATTATTATAAATATTATATTAAATTATATTAAATATTATAATAAATGTAAGGATAAGTCGTCTCGTTAAATCTTCAAATATTACTATTCCTTTCCTATTTTCCATTATTCCAATTAAATCGATTAGAAATCAACAAAATAAAAAGTAAGTGGACCTAACCCATTGCATCATAATTATATCCACTATTCTGATATTAAAATTCGATAGAGATGAAATTGGATCTTTTTTTTCTTTGGACTACGCGGGAATCTGTCGATATATCCGATTTAATCTTCTTGTTCCTAGACGTTCTATAGGAATAAATTAGGAATGAATAAATTACTATTCCCTTCCTTTACCGGGAAACATTTATTCCAAGTCACAACATACGAGCCATTTTAAATATCTTTCTTTGATTCCAATTCCAGAACACAAGATCCGTTTTATTAGTTATAT